AATAAAGTAAGCTAAATTTAAAGCTAGTGGGTTCATACCCCAAAAATGAAAAATTCCTTTATTAATTTTTTTTAAAAATTTAATAAAATGATTAATTTTAATTACAATTATTATTTCATTTTCATCAAACTCCTGGTTTATTTTTTGATTAATAATAGAATTAAATCTTATAATATTTATGCCTTTAATAAGAAATAAAAAAAAAAATAGTTCTAATTCTATAATTTCTTATTTCATTATCCAATCTTTCTCATCATCTCTATTTATTATAAGAGCTTTATATATATATATATATAACCAAATTAGATTTCAAATTATTATAATTATTGCTATATTAATAAAATTAGCGGTAATTCCATTTCATTTTTGACTTACTTCTTTAAGAGAATTAATTGAATTTTCTTCTCTTTGTATTATCTTAACATTACAAAAAATAATTCCTTTATTAATTTTATTTAATATTCAAATAAATTTTATCATTATATTTATTATTTTTTCAGCAATTTTTTCTTCAATTTTTGCAATTAATTCAAAAACAATTAAGAAAATTCTTATTTTTTCTTCAATTTCTCACCAAAGTTGAATTATAACGTTAATAATTGCAAAAAGAAATTTTTGAATTATTTATATATTAGTTTACTCACTAATTATTTTTAAAATTACTTCAATTCTAGAATACTGAAACGTAAATACTATTTCAAAGTTTTTGAATCAAAATAAAAATTTTCATACTAAATTGTCAATTATAATAATAATGTTTTCCCTTGGGGGAATACCTCCATTTATAGGATTTTTAATTAAATTAATTTCAATTTTAATTTTGATTAAAAATTGAAATTTTATTTTAATATTATTAATTATATCTTCAATAATTAACATCTATTTTTATATTCAATTAGCAAGCCCGACATTCTTTCTAAACTATTTTTCTTTTAAAAATTTTTTAATTAATAAATTTAATTTTAAAAATGTTTTATTAAACATTAACTTAATAATTTTAATTTTAATTATAAATTCAATAACTTTTTAAAGATTTTAAGTTAAACAAACTATTTACCTTCAAAGTAAAAAATATTTTTTAATAAATCTTAGTAAAAGGAAAATTCCATAAGTAAATTTACAATTTACCGCCTAAAGTCAGCCATTTTACCGCGATGATTTTATTCTACCAATCATAAAGACATTGGGACAATATATTTAATTTTTGGTGCATGAGCAGGTATAATTGGATTATCAATAAGAATTTTAATTCGAATAGAATTAGGCCAACCAGGAACATTAATTGGAAATGATCAAATTTATAATGTAATTGTTACAGCCCATGCATTTATTATAATTTTTTTTATAGTAATACCTATTATAATTGGAGGATTTGGAAACTGGTTAGTTCCCATAATATTAGGAGCTCCGGATATAGCATTTCCTCGAATAAATAACATAAGTTTTTGACTTCTTCCACCTTCTCTATTACTTTTAATTAGATCTTCATTAGTAGAAGCTGGTGCTGGAACAGGATGAACAGTTTATCCTCCTCTTTCTTCAAATTTATCTCATTATGGCCCTTCTGTTGATATAGCTATTTTTTCACTTCATTTAGCTGGAGCATCATCAATTTTAGGATCAATTAACTTCATCACAACTATTATTAACATACGTTCTTTGGGAATAACAATAGAACGAATTCCTCTATTTGTTTGATCAGTATTTGTTACAACAATTCTTCTTCTTTTATCATTACCTGTTTTAGCAGGTGCTATTACAATATTATTAACTGACCGAAATTTTAACACTTCTTTTTTTGATCCATCAGGTGGTGGTGATCCAATTTTATATCAACATTTATTTTGATTCTTTGGGCATCCCGAAGTTTATATTTTAATTTTACCCGGATTTGGAATAATTTCCCACATTATTTGCTTTCATACAGGGAAAAAAGAGCCTTTTGGAAATTTAGGGATAATTTATGCTATATTAGCAATTGGATTATTAGGATTTATTGTATGAGCTCATCACATATTTACTGTTGGTATAGATGTAGATACACGAGCTTACTTTACATCAGCTACTATAATTATTGCTGTTCCAACAGGAATTAAAATTTTTAGTTGGCTAGCAACACTTCACGGTACTAACATTAAATTTAATACACCAATTTTATGAAGACTAGGATTTATTTTTTTATTTACAATTGGCGGATTAACTGGAATTATATTAGCTAATTCTTCTATTGATATTATTCTACATGACACTTATTATGTAGTTGCTCATTTTCATTATGTTCTTTCAATAGGGGCAGTTTTTGCAATTATAGGGGCTATTATTCATTGATTTCCTATAATATTCAGAATAAACTTCAATTCTATCTTAACCAAAAGACAATTTATAATTACTTTCATTGGAGTTAATATAACATTTTTCCCTCAACATTTTTTAGGCTTAAGTGGAATACCACGTCGATACTCTGATTACCCAGATTTTTTTTCAAAATGAAATCTATTTTCATCAATTGGGTCAATTATTTCATTAATTGGGATTGTCTTTCTAATTATTATTATTTGAATTTCATTAAATAACAAGAAAATTGTTTTTTCATCTTTCTCTTCTTCTGCTTCAATTGAATGAATAATAAATTTTCCCCCTTCTGAGCACACTTTCAGACAAAATAACATTATTATCAAATAACAGTCTAAAATACTAATGATAACTTGATCTCAAATGTCATTTCCAGATATAAACTCTCCAGTTATAGAACAAATAGCATTTTTTCATGATCACTCAATAATAATTATTATTTCAATTACAATTATTACAATATATATAATTTTTAATATTATTAGAAATTCATTTTCTAGACGATCAATAATAGAAGGGCAAGAAATTGAAATTATTTGAACAATTATTCCAACGATCACACTAATTTTTATTGCTATTCCATCTTTACATCTTCTTTACTTAACAGATGAAATTTTTAATGCTCAAACTTCAGTTAAAGTTATTGGTCATCAATGATATTGATCTTATGAATATTCAGATTTTAACAAAGAATTTGATTCTTTTCTTATTTCAGAGCAAGATATAAAAAAAAATTCATTTCGATTATTAGAAACAGATAATAATCTTTTAATTCCTTTTAATACAATAATTAAATTTTTAATTACATCAGGTGATGTAATTCATTCTTGAACAATTCCATCTTTAGGAATAAAAATAGATGCAGTTCCAGGACGTCTTAATCAAACATTTACTTTTGCAAAACGGCCTGGAATATTTTTTGGTCAATGTTCTGAAATTTGCGGAGCAAATCACAGTTTTATACCAATTTCTATAGAAATTACTAAAATGGACAATTTTATTAAATTTATTAAAAATTCATTGAATGGCTGAAGTTTTAAGCGATGGTCTCTTAAACCAAATTATAGTGATACACTTTCAATGGGAAATCTAGTTAAATTTATAACAAAAGAATGTCATTCTTTAATTACTTTTAGTGTTTTCCTATTCCACAACTTTTTCCAATAAATTGACTATTCCTTTCATTTATTTTATTTTTAATATTCTCTTTACTAATTATTAATCTTTTTTTTTTAAAAAACTATAAAATTTCTATAAAAAGAAATTTTTTTAATTTAAAATTAAATGAATTTAAATGATAAATAATTTATTTTCAATTTTTGATCCTTCAACATCATTATATTTTAGATTTAATTGAATAACTTTAAGTTTATGAATTTTTATTACTCCTTTACCTTTTTGAATTTCATCATCTTTATTTATAATTTCCTGAAAAATTTTTTTAATTAGAATTTTTCAGGAAATTATAAATAACATAAGATACTTAAAATATAAAAATATATTATTTATAATTTCAATTTTTTTGATTATTTTTTTTAGAAATGTTGGTGGTTTATTACCTTTTGTTTTTACCCCTTCAAGACATTTAGTATTCTCAATATTATTTTCTTTTCCCTTTTGAATTTCATTAATTATTTTTGGCATTGTTAATAAATTTAACATAATTATATGTCATTTAGTTCCAATAGGTTCTCCTATTTTGTTAAGATTTTTTATAGTTTTAATTGAAACAATTAGAAATATTATTCGTCCAATTACTTTATCAATTCGATTAACTGCCAATATAATTAGAGGTCATTTATTAATTCACTTACTTTCATCAATTATAATAAAATTGCCTTATTATTTTTTAATATTGTTAATTATAATAATATTATTAATTTTAGAAACTGCTGTTGCTATTATTCAAAGTTTTGTGTTTATTACTTTAATTTCTCTTTATATTAATGAAATTTAATTTTTTTTTTAACTTATGATATTTCATCCTTTTCATTTAGTTGAAAAAAGACCTTGACCTTTAACTAGATCAATTTCAGCTTTTTCATTGACATTAGGTTTTGTAAATTATTTTAATTATAAAGAAAGAGAATTAATTTTTATTGCATTATTTTTATTAATTTTATCTTCTTTTCAATGATGACGTGATATTTCTCGAGAAGCATCATTGCAAGGTTTTCACACAAAATTTGTTTTGCAAGGTTTAAAATTTGGAATAATACTTTTTATTTTATCTGAAATTTTTTTCTTTATTTCTTTTTTTTGAGCTTTTTTCCACAGAAGTTTATCTCCTAATATTGAATTGGGTAGAAATTGACCCCCCAAAAATATTTTTCCCTTTAATCCTTATGAAATTCCTTTATTAAATTCAACTATTTTAATTTCCTCAGGAATTTCTGTAACGTGAGCACATCATGCTATTATAAATGGAAAACTAAAGTCTGCTTTATTGTCATTAAAAATAACCATTTTTTTAGGAATTTTATTTACATTTTTCCAAATGTTTGAATATTACGAGGCCCAATTTTCTATTACTGATAGAATTTTTGGATCTACATTTTTTTTAACAACAGGTTTTCACGGAATTCATGTTATTATTGGGACAATTTTTTTAATTATTTCTTTTTTCCGTATTAAAAATTGTTTAATATCAAAAAGTCATTTTTTTGGATTTGAGGCTTCAGCTTGATACTGACATTTTGTTGATGTAGTTTGATTATTCTTATTTACATTTATATATTGATGAATCTTTTGTTTAATTAGTATAAAAAGTACATTTAATTTCCAATTAAAAAGTTTATTTAAATTAAACAATTTTACACAAATTTATATTAATTATTCCTCTAATTGTTGTTTTTATCTTTTTTTTTTTTTTTCTTTTAAATTTTAAAAATATTAATTCAAAAGAAAAATTATCTCCTTTTGAATGTGGATTTGACCCATTTTCAATATCTCGTCTTCCATTTTCTTTAAAATTTTTTTTTATTGGAATTGTTTTCTTAATTTTTGATGTCGAAATTATTGTAATTTTACCTTATCCTATTATATTAATAAATAAAAATCTATTTTTAATTTTTTCATTTTTAATTATTAATATAATTATTCTTTTAGGATTATTATTTGAGTGAAAATTAGGAATAATTGATTGAATAAAATAAATTTTTCTAGAAAAGTATTTAAAATTTTATAAAATCTAATTTGCAATTAGAAATTGATCTTTCCTTTTCTGGTTTAAATAAAGCGATTATTTGCATTCAGTTTCGGCCTGAATTTAGAATTATATTCTATTTTTAATAGAAGCCAAAAAAGAGGCTATTCATTGTTAATGAAAAAATTGGTTTTATCCCTATTAAGATTAAATTTAAATTAGGCTTCTAACCTAACTATAATGGAAAACCATTTTAATCTTTTATTTAAATAGTGTATAATTAACACTTAACATTTTCATTGTTAAAATTCCTAAGGATTTAAATTTATAATTCCAAAAATTGATGCAAAAACTATAAGAATACACAAAAAATATGTATATGTTAAAAAAAAAAAATAAAATTACTACAGGGAGAATATTCTTTCAAGCTATTATTATTAATTTGTCATAACGAAATCGAACAAAAGTTCTTCGAATTATAATAAATAAAATTATTAAAGATAGTGTGATTATCCCATTGAATTTTGAAAATCCTAAAAATAAATAATTCGTAATTATTCTTATAAGAATAATTATTCCATATTCAGACATAAAAATTATGGCAAACAATCATGATCCATATTCAATATTAAAACCAGAAACTAATTCAGATTCCCCTTCAGATAAATCAAAAGGTGTCCGATTAGTTTCTGCTAATAAAATAATTATTCAAATAATAAAAATTAAAAAAAAACAATAAAAATTCATAAAATATTCTTGCTGAATAATATAATTTTTAATTGAAAATCTTTCAAAAATTAATCTCAATCTAATTAACAATATAGCTATTCTTACCTCATAAGAGATAATTTGAGCAAAACCTCGGTAAGACCCAATAAGAGAATATTTAGAATTAGATGCCCACCCACTAAAAAGAATTGTGTATCTTCTTAATCTTGAAACACAAAGAAAAAAAACTAAAGTTAAATTTAATATTATATTTCTTCTTTTAAAATAAAAAATTAATCACATAATTATTATTAATACAATTCTTATAATTGGTGAAATTACATACAAAAATAAATTTAAATAAAATATTAAATTTATTTCTTTTCTAAATAATTTTAATGCATCACTAAAAGGCTGAAGAATTCCTAAATATCCTGATTTATTAGGACCTTTTCGAATTTGACAATAACCTATAATTTTTCGTTCAAGTAATGTAAAAAAAGCAATTCTTATTAATGCTATTAAAATTAAAATAAAAAATAATATAAAATTTAAAATTATTAAAGGAAAATAATTCATTTAGGAAGCTTAAATTCCTAGCATAACTTCTGCCACTTTAATTAATTCCAAAAATTGATGCAAAAACTGCCATATCTTAAAAAATAATTTTATTTAAGAATTCCTTTCGTACTAACTTAAAAAGTTAATTATTAATTAAGATAGAAACCAACCTGATTCTCATCGGTCTAAACTCAGATCATGTAGGATTTTAAAAGTTGAACAAACTTCTTTTTTTTAACTTCTTCATTAAAAAAGAATCCTAATCCAACATCGAGGTCGCAAACTATTTTGTCTATAAGAACTATCAAAAATTATTACGCTGTTATCCCTAGAGTATTTTTTCAAATAACCAATATTATTGGTTCTTTTTTAAAAAAATTAAAGTTTTTAATATTTAATAATCGCCCCAATTAAAAAATTTTAATAAAATACAGTATTTTATTAAAATTTTTAAAATTCTTAGGGTCTTCTTGTCCTTAATTTTTATTATTGTTTCTTCACATATAAAATTAATTTTAATTTTTAAAATTAAAAAAGAAATTTTATGAAATTCCATTCTCTTAGCACTCAATTAAAGTCTTATTTCAATACCTTTGTATAGTCAAAATACTACAGCAATTTAAAATATTCATTGAGCAGGATTTACATTTAATTAATAATTTCTAAATGAAATGTTTTTAATAAACAGTCATAAAATTTATTTGCCGAGTTCTTAAAATTTATTTATTATTAATAAATAAATAGATTTAAATAAATACTATATAAAATATTATTTTACTAATAACGTCATTTTTATTAAAAAATATTATTTTTTTTTATATTTAAAAAATTAAATTTTTTTAAAATAATATGAAATTATTTATAAAAATTAAAGGGAAATATTATTCCTTTTTAATTAGTTAATTTTTTCTTCTTAAAATTTTTTTTAGCTTATCCCAAAAAAATTATTCTATTTAATTATGAAAATTTTTGTAAAATAGAAAAATGTTAAATTTTTTAAATACCAACTAGATATCAAAAAATTTGATAAGAATTTCACTTCTATAATATTATTTAATAATTTTTTGAAATAAATTACTATTCTATAACATAATAGATCTTTCTTTTTCGAGAAATTTAAATTTTTAATTTATTTAAACAATCCCTAATACAAAAGGTACAAAAAATTACTTTTTTTTATAAAAAACTCTTCCTTTTCAGTTATTAATTTTTTAATAAAAAAAGTAGTATTTTAATTTTTAAATTTAATAAAAAAAAAGTAATTCTTTCATAAAAAAATGGTAAAATATACAAATTTTCATTGTAAATGAAACATCATTCTTGATTTCATTTTTAAAACACTTTCCAGTATTTTAACTTTGTTACGACTTATCTTATAAAAAAAGAGCGACGGGCGATATGTACATATTTCAGAGCTTTATTCAAAAAATCATTTTATTAAATTTTTACTTTCAAATCCTAAATTGAATTTCATTTCTTCTTTCTTAAAAGAAATGAAATTCACTTCATGCTAAAATTTAAGCTGCACCTTGACTTAACTTTCTATTAAAATTAATTTTTTAGTAATAATAGTTAATTATTACTTTAATAGTGGTATACAAACTGATTTAACAAATTTTAGTAAGATTTAGGTGTTTTATCCATTAAAGAGCAAATTCCTCTGAAAAGCTTGAAATACCGCCATAATTTTTTGTTTTCATTATTTTATTTACTAACAACATAAAGATTTTAATAATAGGGTATCTAATCCTAGTTTAAGTTTAAATTTTTCAATTTATTTTTAATTTAAATTAATAAAAAATTTCACCTTTTTTATTAACTAATATTCTCGAGTTTATTAAAAATTAATTTTCTTAAATTAGAAATAAATTTTTTTGTATAACCGCTGCTGCTGGCACAAAATTAGCTAAATTAAATTTTTTAAAACTCAATAATTATTAATTATTAAATAAATTTTATTTTCTGATGCAATCTTTATTATATTTTAAAATTCATAAAAATTTTATAAAGATTTTCTAAGTAACCTAATTAAATTATCAGGCAATTCATAGCTATTTGTTATTATTTGCTCCATTTTTTTTTTTTTTTGCAAAACTCATGTCTATCGGTTTATTTTGCTTATAAAAGAGAAGTTATGCTAAATTTTACGCGCCATTCTCCCCGTGCTTTGAGTCAGTTAGGATTTTGAGCTAGATGCCTTCATCTATCTCTTTTTCTCCGAATTTATTAGTTAGTAAATGTGAGTTGGACTTAGTATGACCCTTTGTTACGACTAGATAAGTCAATAAATGAGACAGCCGGACGTCGACCCTTATTTTAAATAGATGTAAACATATTATCGCGTAAGTMAAATGCCTGATTTAAAGGATTATCTTGATAGGATAAAACATGTAATATATTTACTTTTACTAATATAACTTTGATAAATAATTTTTATCACCTAAAAAATCAAAATTTTTCGTGCTTTTACACTAAAAGTTATTTATCTTTAATTAAATATTTTTACATTTTCAGTGTAATGTTTTTTTTAAACTATAAAGATAAATTTAAATAATAAATATAAATATTATTAGTAATAATATTATTACTAATTTTCTTAAATTTTTTTTTTCAATTCAAAAATTAAAATTTAAAAAATTTGCTATTGAAAAGTTAAAATTTTTTGGTCCTAAAGTTTCTATTCATGTTCAATCTCTTATTCTAATTTTAATAAAAGTTTTATTATTTGATAATACAATATATCTAGTTAAAAATGAAAGATGTCAAATTTTATAGAAAAAATCTAAATTTAAATTTTTTTTATTTGAAAAATTATAAATATTATAGAAAAAAAATAATACAAATAATATAAGTATTAAAGTAACGTGCTTTGGAAATATATGAATAAATACAATAGAGAAATTTGGATTTAAAAACCAAAATAATAAATTTCCAATTACAATTATAAGTAAACATAAAATAAAAATAGAAAAATTTATATAAAAATCAAAGTTAAATTTCAAAAAATGTAAATTCATTATCCCCTTTAAATATAAAATGTAAATTATTCGATAACAATAAAGAAATGTAAATATAATTCCTGTCAAAAAAAAAATTAATAATATACAATTATTTATTTTAAAAAAAAAAAATTCAACAATTATATCTTTTGAGTAAAATCCTCCAATAAAAGGAAAACCAATCAATGATAAAATTGAAATTAGCATACATCTAGAAATTATTGGTCTAAAATTAAAAAAATTTCCTAGTATACGGATATCTTGAATTCCATTTAAATAATGAATAATTAATCCAGCACACAAAAACAACATTGATTTAAAAATAGCATGTAAAATTAAATGAAAAAAAGCTACCTCTATTATTCCAATTGATAAGGAAATTATTATTATTGATAATTGTCTTAATGTAGAAAAAGCAATAATTTTTTTCATATCACATTCAAAAAATGCATTAATTCCTGATATTATTAAAGTTAACAAAGAAATTTTTAATAAAATATTTGAATAAAAATTATTCATAAATAAAAAATTAAAGCGTATTAATAAATAAACTCCGGCTGTTACAAGTGTAGAGGAATGGACTAATGCTGAAACAGGTGTTGGAGCTGCTATTGCAGCCGGTAATCAAGCTGAAAAAGGAATTTGAGCTCTTTTTGTTAAACCCGCAATTAAAATTAGAATTCCACAAATTAGTTCAATTTTTGTTATTGTTATTAAATCAAATGACCCAAAATTAATGAAAAAGATTATTGCTAAAATAATTATTACATCCCCTACTCGATTTCTAATAATAGTTATTATTCCTGAGTTATAAGAATTTACTCTTTGATAGTAAATAACTAGACAATAAGAAACTAAACCTAATCCATCTCAACCCAAAATAATCATAAAAATGTTAGGTATTAAAATTAAAAATAATATTGAAAGTACAAATAATAATACTACTAAACAAAATGAATTTTTATTCAATTCATTTTTTATATATCTATTTCTATAAATAATTACTAATCCTGAAATTATTGTTACAACCGCCGAAAATATAGTTCTTATTCAGTCAAACAAAAAATAAAATTTAAAATCAATATTTAATATTGAAATCATAAAATATTCTATTACAATTGTATTTCTTAAACTAAATGTATAAAAATACAAAATTACAAAAATGAATGATACTAACAATAAAAAGGTTCCTCAATAAACAAAAATTGTTTAATGATTTTTATCTTCTATAAATCCACAATTTATAATTTTTAATATAAACTAATTAAACCTTATTAAATTCATTCACAAAATAAAGAAATTTTTAAAAATCAAACAAATAAAGGAAAAAAATGAAGAAATAATAAATTGTACTCTCGAATTTTAATTAATGACCTAGATCAAAAAATTCATCCAGACCCATGATTAATATAACTATATAAATAAATAGAGTAACAAGCTCTTAAAAATACAATTAATCTAATAGGAATAAAATATAAAATTCTTATTTTTAAAATTCTTATTCTTAAAAATAGTTCCCCAAAAAGATTCATTGTTATTGGAGCAGATATATTAATAATTCTAAATATAAATCATCAAAGAACCAAAGAAGGAAAAATTGTTTTTAAACCCTTAAATATAATAATTCTTCGGGTAAAAACACGTTCGTAAATTAAGTTTGCCATACAAAATAAAGCAGAACTGCAAAGTCCATGACCAATTATCAATAAAACAGATCCTATTCTTCTTAATTTTGAAAATGTTAATATTCCTCTTAACACTACTCCTATATGACATACTGAAGAATAGGCAATTAATGATTTAATATCAGTTTGATAAAGACAATATAATCTAATTATTACACTTCCTCAAATTGATACAATTATAATAATTTCACAATAATTTATTACATCAATTAAAAAAATTCTTTTAAATCGAAAAATTCCATAAATTCCTAATTTTAGTAAAATTCCTGCTAAAATTATTGAGCCAGAAATAGGTGCTTCAACATGAGCTTTTGGAAGTCATAAATGGAATAAAAATATTGGAATTTTTACTAAAAATCCCATTATTATAAATAAAAAAAAAAATCCTAGTGATCTTCTAATCCATTCTATATAGGGATAATATAAACAATTTATTTTATTGAAATAATAAATTAAAATAATAAGTATAGGAAATGATCCAAAAATTGTATATATTATTATGTAAACTCCAGCTTGAAGTCGTTCTGGCTGATTTCCTCAGCCAAAAATTAGTATAATAATAGGAAATAAGACAGATTCAAAAAAGAAATAAAATATTAACAAATTTCTTACTGAAAAACAAATAAATAGCAAAAATATTATTAAATTAATATAAAAAATAAATTTTTTATTTTTAAATACATTTAAAGAAATTCTTGCTATAATTATTAAAATTGAAATTCAAAGGGTTAAAATAATTAATAATATTCTTATTAAATCTAAACAAAAAAATTCTCTAATTGTTATCCCATTTTTAAAAGTTATTTCTATTATTAATAAAATTACAGAAAATAACATAATAATTATAATTTCAAAAGTTTTTATAAAAAACACAAACCATAAAATTGCAATTCTTATAATAATTATTAACATTTAATTAAATCAAATGAATTAATTATTTCATTTCCGTAAAAATTGTTTGTCAAAACAAGCAATCTCAAGCCTAAGGCTGCTTCACAAACAATTGTAATTAAAAAAATAAAAATATTTAAAATGTTAAATATAATAAAATAATAAAAAATAATTAAAATTAAAGTTATATATATAAATTCGATTCTTATTAAAATTATAATTAAATGAAATCGATTAAAAATTAGAGAAAAAATACCAATAATATACAAAAATAATGATATTATTATCATAAGTTAGTTTAAGTAATTTAATTAAAATAATGGTTTTGTAAACCATCATTGAACTTTTCCTTAAACAGTATTCAGAAAAGATTTCTCTCCTAAAATCTCCAAAATTTTTATACTAATTATATAATATTTTCTGTTTATAATTAAATTAATTATTACAATTATTATTATTTTTTTATCAATATCACATCCTATAATAATATTAATTTCAATTATTATATTAACTTTTTTTATTTCTTTTTTTTTTTACAATAATTTTTGTAATTCATTTATTCCTTTAATTATAATTCTTTTAATTTTAGGCGGGATATTAATTATTTTTATATACATAGTTAGACTTTGTCCTAATAAGAAAATAAATTTTAATTATATTAATTCAATAATTATAAGAATTATAATTTTAATCTTTATTTCTTTTAATAAAATTTTATTAAAATTTCATTTGCAAGATTTAATTAAAATTTATTTTCCTATATTTATTAATATATTATTATTAATAATATGCTATCTCTTAATTACATTAATAGTAGTGATAAAAATTTTAAATTGAATTTCCTCCCCGCTAAAAAGATTTTAAACCTATGATAAAGTTAATAAATCCCTTAGTTAATTTGCCTACACCCTCAAGTATTTCATACATATGAAATTTTGGATCACTTTTAGGAATTTGTTTAATAATTCAAATTCTATCAGGAATTTTTTTAGCAATAAACTTTTCAAGTGATATTTCAACTGCATTTTCAATAATTTCTCATATTCAACGAGATGTAAATTATGGATGATTAATTCGAAGAATCCATGCCAATGGAGCTTCAATATTTTTTATTTTCATTTATATTCATATTGGGCGAGGAATTTATTATTCTTCTTTTTTTTTTTATAAGGTTTGATTATCAGGTATTTTTATTATTTTTATTCTTATAGCAACAGCTTTTTTAGGATATATTCTACCTTGAGGTCAAATATCATTTTGAGGGGCAACTGTTATTACTAATTTAATTTCAGCTATTCCTTATGTAGGACAATCAATTACTTTCTGAATTTGAGGGGGATTTTCCGTTGATAATAACACATTAATTCGATTTTTTTCTCTTCATTTTATTTTTCCATTCATTTTAGTTGGTTTGTCTATAATTCATATTATTTTTATTCATGAAAAGGGTTCTTCAAATCCATTAGGGATTTCATTAAATCTAGATAAATTGCCTTTCCATCCCTATTTTTCTGTTAAAGATATTATAGGAGCAATAATTATTTTTTTACCTTTTATTTTTATAGTTCTTTTATATCCTTATATATTAATAGATGCAGAAAATTTCAATATGGCTAATCCTATAATTACCCCTCCTCATATTCAACCAGAATGATATTTTTTATTTGCATATGCAATTCTTCGTTCAATTCCTAATAAATTAGGGGGGGTAATTGCTTTAATAATATCTATTTTAATTATTTTAATTCTTCCAATTCTTATAAAAAATAAATTATTATCTTTATATTTTAATTTCTTCAAAAAACTAGTTTTTTGAAGAATGATTAATATATTTATTTTATTGACTTACTTAGGTGCTATACCTATTGAATATCCTTATGAAATATTAAGAAAATTAGTGACTTTTTTATATTTCTCCTTTTTCTTTTTATTAACATTGAATTAAAATAAATAGACTTTTTAACTATTTAAGTATATATTTTGAAAATATAAAAAAGAGATATTTCTCTATAAGTCTAATTTCAATTGAAAATTCATAAATAAATTCTAAATTTATTGCATTTATCTGCCAAATTGAAATTTTTTTTGGCTAACATTGAACATAACCTGTATAAATAAATTATATTTTTATCGTTTCTTTTTTTTTTTTTTTGCAAAACTCAKGTCTATCGGTTTATTTTGCTTAWAAAARAAAATTTATGCTAAATTTTACCCCCCATTCTCCCCGGGCTTTGAGTCATTTAGGATTTTGAGCTAAATGCCTTCACCTATCTCTTTTTCTCCAAATTTATAATTTAGTAAATGTGATTTGGACTTAGTATGACCCTTTGTTACAACAAAATAATTCAAAAAATGARACAGCCGGACGTCAACCCTTATTTTAAATAGATGTAAACATATTATCGCGTAAAAATCTTATTAACATTAAACTGCAAATTTAAAAATGAATAAAAATTCTAAGATTTTT